ATTTGTTGTTCTCCATAAATACTCGATCCCAATAGTCAAAATAAAAAAGTCAAACTGTCTGAGATATGTTTATCGCTATTTATTTACTATATTACTCTATTCATTTTTTCCAACAAATTCTGATTTTACCAATGATAATGATCTATATTCAGAGGAAAAGAGTCAAATAAAGAAAAAAAGAACCTTAAATAAATGATTTTGAAAGAACGAAAAGATTATTAGTAATTCACACTGCTTTCGATAATATCTATATATCGTTCGCTTCTATGTTAGAACACGACAATTCAAATTTGAAATCGAAAGTTTTTGAATAAAATAAAAAAGAATATATATAATATATATATTTCCGAGGGATTGTAGTTCAATTGGTCAGAGCACCGCCCTGTCAAGGCGGAAGCTGCGGGTTCGAGCCCCGTCAGTCCCGACAGATTCAAATCCAATAAAAAAATACATGAATTCATCTCTGCATTTTTCTGTGAAGGGTGGTACAAATAGCAGAATTTCATTCCCAACGGGAATCCCCCTTTTGGATTATTTTTTGTCGTTGTTTAGAATCAATGGTAAATGGAAAGGCCCTTAGATGATACTTCATCAGATGATTGTACAAAGAAGGCGGTAGGTTGTATAAAATAATATTAAATCAAAATAGAAATGAAAGTCATTTTTGATTGGATCCAGAATCCACTATTGAATTCGGTATGGGTAAAAGATCTTCCTATGTTATACTGTTTAATTCTTGACGATGAATCGATTTGATAGCTTAGATTTAGATATTGTTAGTCATGATCAATCATATTGATCCGGTTCGATTACATCGAAGTGTAATTCATCCCATTTACAGGCGAAATATTTATCATCTCTATGGGATTAAATCCCGAGTTATTGCGAATTAAAGAAAAATGAAACAATGCTATTATGGAAGTAAATATTGTCGCATTTATTGCTACTGCACTGTTCATTCTAGTCCCCACTGCTTTTTTACTTATAATATACGTAAAAACAGTAAGTCAAAGTGATTAATTTGGATTAAACTTGACCCTTTAGTTCTTATCAATGATTGAAGAAAAAAAAGGGGGGTTCCAATTTCGCGTCTTAAACGAAATGAGTGAACCAGAATTAGCAGTATTTTATGAGAGCAGTATTCTATAAGAGACGATAGTATGGTTATTGTACTTATAAAGTTTACTATATGAAGATATCGGTTAATTTGATATAGACATTTCTACATTATTATCTTCATCTATATATAGATATCAATTCCATATAGAATGTACATAGTATCCCAATTTTATTTCTTTGCTTTATCCATTTCTATTTGACTCTGTTTAATTTGTCTTGATTCCAATCAATCAGAAATAATTGAAAAATCACTTTTACGATTCGAATTCCTAAATTTATGATTTTTTTAATATGAATCCCTATATCCATTCAAAGATGAAAGAACGAATTAATGAAAAAAAAAAACTATGTTAAAAGAAAATCAAATAATCTTTTTGTTAGCATCCCGAAAAAGAAGTAATGAATTGAGCAGTTGACAGAGGATCCAGGGGTTCCGTGGGAACTTCTTCTTCGGATTTCGAAAAGGATTAGTAAAGCTCACCGATTTTTAACGTTTGAACTATCATATGAAATGAGTTGAATAAAGTAAAGCATAAATTTTTTAAAAGAATAAAACAAGCGAGTGATAAGTGCACAATATGCAGAATATTTTATTCTGTGTAATATCTCGTTGGACAATCACTATGTCTATGTTGTTTCCCATAAACAATGTGTACCCATGGAATGGAAGAACAGAACTATTTTCTCTTTGAACAGTAAAAATAAAAAATAAAAATAATAGTTCCGTTCTTCCTCATTCATTGTCCATATATATATAAATATAACTTTTGGAAGAGTATGTTCATTGAAATTGGAAATTCCAGAATTTCTAATTTATGACGAATGCAGTTGGAAGAAGTTTCCTACCATTCGTATTCCTTTTACTTTCGAAATACAATCATGGGAATAATTGAAATATTTGTTTGATTGAAAGAGTTCATATATTATTCATAGAATGCATTACTCCACTCGAATCCAATAAAATTTCGAAATGAAAATATTTTCAAATTGAAAAATAGTGAAATAAAAAAAGGTCTTTGCAAAACGGTCTATAAAAAAATTGATACGGTTTGATTCCTAAACTCAATTAGTAGGACTTCTAGAGTCCACTTCTTCCCCATACTACAAGTGAAAGAGAAAATGTAAAGACTACCATTAAAGCAGCCCAAGCGAGACTTACTATATCCATGTAAATTTTGTCCTCTATCAATATGAAGAAATTATTCAATTATTGTTCACTAATAATAGTAAAATAACTGGCACAGAGTCAAAAGGGAATTCTGACTCAACATCGTTGATGAAAGAATCCAATTCTAACAGGTTCTTATAAGATTTCGAGTATAATCGGAAAACATTAAGCACACAGAAAATTCGTGGGGGCAGTTTTTGAATAATCAAAGGAATGGTACTAACATGTAGGAATAATAAGACCTATTTTTTTTTGTTGTCCTTCATTAAAAAATATAGAATCAAAATGGATCACTATCTGTCACATACCTCTATTTCTTTTCATTTTTCCCATTTGATCTAATCCCCCCGTCTTCGATTGGACCTATGAAAAAATTGAAGGCATTCTATTACGTTCTTGACTCGAAGTTACTGAAAGATCAAAATTGATTTTATTTCTAACTATTTTTTAAGAATATATAAAAAACTATATAAATAAAATAAGAGTTAAGTTAAATAGAAAAGAAATAAGTAAAAGACAATTTTCCATTTAATCGAATTAAAAAATGCTGGAGTATTCAAAGACTTTCAGGAGTATGTATACAAAACATCTCTCGTCTCCTATGCAAGAGAGAATTGAATTTAATTAGATTCTCATTCAAAAATTTGTAGACACTCCATTAGTAGGAGAAGGGCTATCGTATCAAGTTAGTTCTTTTTCACTACTAGTGAAACCCTAGACACAAGTATTTACAGCATTTTAGAGAACCCCGAATGCTTATAATCAAGCAAATAAGTACGTTACTTCTGGTGGAAAAAATTGTCAAGTTATATCATAAAAACAGGATGAGGTATTTCGATTGTTGATCAGGCGACACCCGGATTTGAACTGGGGAAAGGGGGATTTGCAGTCCCCCGCCTTACCGCTCGGCCATGCCGCCCAAACGATACAAAATATATGAAAAAATTTCCCCCTTGAATCCCGTTTTCCTTAATCCCTTGTCTAAAAGACATCTTTTTTGTTTGGATCCACCCCCCTCCGGTTGATTGTATAGTATCTTAAAACACACAATATCTCAAAACTTTCCTTGTATTTTCTATTGAAAACCCACATTTTGTTTTTCAATCAGAAAAATGAAGGAAAAATGAGTACAAATTTGAACCATTAACTTTTGACTTCATGAACGATTCTTGAATTTGAATCTAAAATTGCATTTCCCTAATGATATAAGTGATATAAGAAAATCAAAATTGATACATAACTAACTCGATTTTTTTTTTTTCAATAAAAAAAGCCTTCTCAATTTCAATTATAACAGCATTTATGGGTATATGTAAACCCCATAACATAAATTACAGATATTCTATAAATCAGATATCTATATATGATGCCTATAGGTAAAGCTTATTTTAAGGAAATTTTCGTGCTTCAATTTTTAAAATTAATCATTCAATTAAATAGAAAAATTGAAATTTTGATAGAGCCTGGTAGGTACTTGTCCCGAATAAAGCTGTAATAAAAAAAAAGAAGGGAGGCCCGTAGTCTATATATAGTTATAATATAGTATATTTTAGATATCTAGTCATATCTGTGCATGTTTAATACAGCTTTTTGACACATTTCAATCATATTCTACGAATCCCATTAAATAAGTAAAAATATCTCCCTTCTCTGCGAATTCTTTTTTGAAGAATGGAATCCACGAAAAATTTAAATACTCAAAAATAAATTCTATATTTTTTCCAAATCCATTTATGATATCCAATTGGAATAGGAATATCCTAATAATGGTAGAAATGGAATCACTTTTTGATATTCTATACAAAACTCCATAAGTTAAGTGGAATTTATCAATTCCAATTCTTTGCATTTGTATCTGTTGCAAATCAAATTCCAATTTGAATATCAAAATTCTCTTTATTCCTACGTATTTCATACATTCCATCTATTATATGGAGTGTGGTACAATTTCATGTGATTCAGTAAACAGAATCAAAATTCCATCATTGCTATATCGATCCATATGATTTGATGAAGAATGAGCAAATAATGTAATGGGATTTTATTTCTATAAACGGGAAATCCAAAAATGCTTGGAGGTGGGGATGAAGAAATGTCTACAATACCGGGATTGAATCAAATACAATTTGAAGGGTTTTGTAGGTTCATTGATCAGGGCTTAACAGAAGAATTTTATAAGTTTCCAAAAATTGAAGATACAGATCAAGAAATTGAATTTCAATTATTTGTGGAAACATATCAATTGGTAGAACCCTTGATAAAAGAAAGAGATTCTGTATATAAATCACTCACATATTCTTCTGAATTATATGTATCCGCGGGATTAATTTGGAAAACGAGTAGGGATATGCAAGAACAAACCCTTTTTATTGGAAACATTCCTCTAATGAATTCCCTGGGAACTTCTATAGTAAATGGAATATACAGAATTGTGATCAATCAAATATTACAAAGTCCCGGTATCTATTACCGATCAGAATTGGACCATAACGGAATTTCGGTCTATACGGGCACCATAATATCAGATTGGGGAGGAAGATTGGAATTAGAGATTGATAGAAAAGCAAGGATATGGGCTCGCGTAAGTAGGAAACAGAAAATATCTATTCTAGTTCTATCATCGGCTATGGGTTCGAATCTAAGAGAAATTCTAGAGAATGTTTGTTACCCTGAAATTTTCTTGTCTTTCCTGAATGATAAGGAGAAAAAAACA